CGTTATTTGATTATTTTTAACGTCTCTAATTCAAAACCGAACATGAAATTTTGATTTCATTCGGCTCCTTTATGGCTATTCTCACCACTTAACATCTATGTTAGCTTTTCGGTCTGAATGGAACCAAAGCTCTCCGCTTTATAGATGATCCCTATAGAGTAGGAGATAGAAATTAAATTCTCCTAAATATCTATCTAATCCACTTACTTCGTTCCCTAATTTCATTCAAGAGATCCTGAGGAAAAGAGTTGGGTTTCCACCGAGCTGAAACAATATTCTGATGGTTCTAGTAAACCAAAACTATCGTTTTTTAGCTATTGGGCTTCCATTTCTTTTTTAACTAAAAGAAGATTTAGTTACGATTGGAAATAAACTTTTTTGTATCTTCATCCATAGATCCTTTACTCATATTTATTCAATTGGAATACTTAATCCAATGCAAAATTATGCTTCGCGCCTCTGTACTCCTAATCCAATTTGTATTTTTCATGCAAATTTAATTAGTCTTTGGATACTAATCGCGAGAATGTATATTCTTCCTCAATATGCTATTGAGAGGAAAAGGATTAAACCCTTTATAAGAACTAAAGTTTTCATCGGAATATGAATATAAAAAAACCTAAGGATGCCTTAAGTATATCATTTCAAATTCAGTTATTAATAGAACGAATCACACTTTTACCACTAAACTATACCCGCTACATGTAGATTATGATACCAACACTACCCTTTGTCAAGGTTAGCCATTCGAGGAGGAAGCTAATTCCACCTACGAAGAAAAGTGAGCAGTTGGTACTTCAATGGAAAGCCTTTAATTTAGGATTTAGGTAACCCCTCTCTAGTCTGTAAAAGAAATCTCTTCTTACCATCCCACTAGCGTATGAAACAAATGTATGCATTTCAATTAGGATCGTATTCTTCGTATTCTATAGTTTGATTATTCCTACAATATACACTAAGAGATATAGGCGACAGTACCCATCAATTCCTTTCTTCCTTTTTCTTTTTTGTAAGACAGGCTGTAGAATAATTTTTATACTCTGGAGTATAAATTCGACTGCTCACTTTTTAGAATAAAATTGTTGATAAAACTCCAATCCAATATAGTTTGTTCAAAATACACCAATAATATTCAAGTACTATTTCCCAAGGGTATCCGTTGAAAATTACTGTAACAAATCCGCCCAAAACAGAAAAATTGAAAAGTTTTGAACTCGAAGGTTTTTCCAAGGAATGCCTGTGAAAAATTGTTTCAATCTCGCACCAAAACAGATAAGAAGTATATCACTGAAAATTAATACAATACCCAGCCATATGGGTATATGAAGAGGGCGAATTCCTTTATATCCACCCAATTTGAATTAAGGGAAATAAAACATAAATGGAGAAAGTTCTCATGATAAGATCAGCCAATAGAAGAAAAAAGTCCTAACAGAACATTCTGAGCACGTGAAAAGTGAATAGGCTAAAGATAAAAAAACAAAGTCTACCATTTTTTTAACAGCAGTTCTTATTCTTATTGCCCCTTTGGCCTTTTTGAACCTCGCTATAAATAAGCTTCTATATCTCAATTCAATATAGAAAAAAAATCTCTACATATATATCTATATATATTATATGTATTAATATATACATATATTTTGTACATTATGCAGTAGATCTATAATGGTAAATGAAAGTGGCTAATTTTGGAATAAAAAGCCCTTTTAACTCAGTGGTAGAGTAATGCCATGGTAAGGCATAAGTCATCGGTTCAAATCCGATAAAGGGCTTTTCCCTTAGTGGTAGAGTAATGCCTCGGAAAGGCCGAAGTCATCGGTTCGAATCCGATAGAGTAAAATTTCTCTGTTTTTTATTGAATTTTATGACTTCGTTTAGTATGAGATGCCCGTATTTTTGGTCTGAACACTGAACGAAGCACAGAGTTTAAATTGCAAAAAATAAATAAAATTGGACTCTTTTTCCTGTTAGAGCAATCAAATCAATATCTGTACTGAACTAATATAGAATCCTTTTTATTAATCTAGTCTTATTCTATATCCTTTAGAAATAAAAATAAAAAGAAGTAAAAGGAATTTCCCTAAAAAGCAGGGGATGATCCGCGAATTAACCTAACCATCAACTAAAAAAAAAAAAAATCCTATGAAGCATAATCGAAAAGTAGGAAAGGCTCTTTGCTTTGATCTATTTATACTCTTCGATTCGAGTATATTGACAATTCCAAAAAACTGCTCATACTATCATTATAGTATAATGACGAGTGGTTCTATTATAGTACTATCGTTTATTGATGCCCCTATCGTCTAGTGGTTCAGGACATCTCTCTTTCAAGGAGGCAGCGGGGATTCGACTTCCCCTGGGGGTAGGGAGTATTATAAAAAGAGGTTAATCATAGATTATCAAAAATCCTAGAATAAATTCTTCCTGGGTCGATGCCCGAGCGGTTAATGGGGACGGACTGTAAATTCGTTGACGATATGTCTACGCTGGTTCAAATCCAGCTCGGCCCAAAAATCTAGGGCTTTGTGAATATGAACTAAATCCATTTTTTTCTTCCATAACAAAAATATCTGATCCATAGAAATAAAGGGTAAGGAGAAAAGAAGGGGAAAATTTATTTCAAAGCCATATCTCTCTTATTCTTTTCTTACAAAGAAAACAGTTTTTCTTATTGAAAGGTGGATTATCAGTTGTTTTAGCGATAAAAAATCGCGGCATACTAGTTATGCCACTCTCACTATACCCACATATCCTATGTGGGTGTAGTAGTATATGATTCATCTATTTCTTAGAGTGCGACAGACGAATCTTCTTAGGGTTTTATTTAAGAATAGGTATGTCATACACCCCGCAGGGATTGTAGTTCAATTGGTTAGAGCACCGCCCTGTCAAGGCGGAAGCTGCGGGTTCGAGCCCCGTCAGTCCCGAACTAGGGTTCAATGAATGGAAAAATTCATGTTTCCTTTTTTTCATCAAGAATTTCCCTGAAAACGGGGGGGGCAGAAGGCAAGATCAAATATCTATGGAGAAAACCCTTACTTTACTTTTTTATTTTGCAGCTCTCAATAAAAAGAGAGCTGTATCTTTTTTTTTAACTCCTTCCGGTTGAGAAGGAAAGACGTACATATTATACGTGGATTAGTATAATTTAGGATATTACTCTATTTTTATGGTATGATGATACCATCATCATCTTAACTTCCTATTTGACTATTATCTTAAGGAATAGGGTTACGGTATTTTATCGGAATCCAATCCATAGACAAATTGGATTCGTTTATTGTTAGAGAATGAATTTAATATAATTAGTTCCTTTTTAGGGGTTAAACCACACCACTTCCATTTTGTAGTTCCAACTTTGTTTGTGTATGTTCAATGAATTCTTGGAAAGAATCTACCGCATTCTCAGTCCATTTGTCGATTCCTTTTTTCTATGAATCTACTCGCATCTTTAGACCCCAAAAGCAGATATTGACAGTAACCTAATAAAATAAAAACCAAGCAAACGCTCTTTTTCCTAAATTAAAATATTGGATCTTTTTTATTTAAGATCCTCTTTTCTCCATCTCATTTCTACTTCTACTGCTTATTTGAATGTCTATGTGACTCATATGAAGTCGGTTATATAATACATACATGCATACATAATTGTATGTATAACTATAGGAAAAGGGAAGGGAAATTGGATAAGAAAGATTCTTGGCTATACATATATATAGAAAAGCGAAAGTAGAAAAGGAGGAAAAATAGAGAGGTTCCAAATCCAATCAAAAACCTATTTTGGTTTTAGTATGGATAAGGGATCTTCCTATGTTATATTATTCCACTATCAACCATGAATTGATTTGATAGATCCTATATTCATAATATTGAATTGATTCAGTATTATCAGAATGCAAGTCCTCCCCTTGAATTTATAGGGATACCCGCTTTTCCTCTCCATGGGATTACATCCCGAGTTATTGTGAAAAAAAAAAAAAGAGGTTATGGAAGTAAATATTCTCGCATTTATTGCTACTGCATTGTTCATTCTAGTTCCTACTGCCTTTTTACTTATTATTTATGTAAAAACAGCTAGCCAAAAGGATTAATTGGAATTCCAATTAATCATTGAAGAAATGAAAAAGGGATTAAAGAAAAAAAAAATCCAAGTCTTAAATGAAAGGATCTGGTTGGAATTCTAAAGTGTGGTAGAAAGAACTACATATAGTTTTTTCTACCACACTTTAGATTCTTTCTATTATATTGTCTTGAATCTACATAGAATATATTAGTAGATTGAAATAGTAATCTAATTCAACTTCTTTTTTCACTGCATCTACTTAATTTCAAGCAAGTAAAAATCTAAAAAATCGAAGACAATGCTTCATCGAAAGAATCCATGGAGAGGTAGAAAAATAATACGAGAATAGACTATAATAAAAGAAAAAAAGTAAATAAAAGGAAAAAACCCGCGAATCTTTCATACTTAAAAATGACGGGAGATGCTCCACGCGAGATCCTTCAAAAAAAAGAACAAAAAAAAATTTCTAAGAAAAGAGTTGATACTACAATTCAACTACTCAATCAGTTAGTAGTATCCCTAGAGTCCACTTCTCCCCCATACTACTAGCGAAAGAGAAAATGTAAAGACTACCATTAAAGCAGCCCAAGCGAGACTTACTATATCCATGTAAATTATGTCTCCTATTTCTATGAAGGAATTATTCTACTATTGATCAATAATCATAGTGGAATTAAGGGTACAGAGTCAAAATTCTGCTCTAAGACTACGGATGAATCGGTTAAAGGAATTTACTCCTATCAAATTCTTATATGATTTCTGGTAAAATTGGAAAGTATTAAGTATAAATATAATACATATACCTTTTCCTTAAAAAAGAAAGAGTGTGGGAATGTCCTGAATAGAAGACGCGGGAATAGAGAGATTTTTTCTTCCTTTTGTTACCTTTTTTATAAGCAAAGGACGTCAGAATATACCATAAAATTAGGATAGATAAATATTGATTGGATACCCACTTTACCCATGTTTATTTTTGTCCTAAACCCTACTACCTCACTTTCTCCCTTTCTATGAAAGAATGAGCAGACCTTATCCACTCCACAACTCCGAAATTGATTTTTGATCAGCCTAGTCAATCTGATTCTCGCCAGAATCAGTAGCCTTTACTTTAGTGTATATAGGTACCATAAGATGTACGAAGTCTATTGATATTTCTTCGTAAAGTCCCTTCTTCAATCTTAGATTGAAAAAAGACTTAGGGCCCTTCGGAAGTTTAAAATTGCCGAATCCATTCAAATTAATAAATTAATAAAAGAATAAGGAAACGCTACCTCATCTCTGTTGGTAGCTCCCTGTTTGGGCCACTGCTGCCAAAACAAAGCCTCATTTGAGGATAGAACTATGGTATGGATTCTCAAAATCCAGTATCGCCAGACCTAGTTACTCTCTTGCCCCAACTTATGAGGGTACGAAATTTTTGAGTTTGATTAGTACTATAATCCTAAGTATTTTATTGATCAGGCGGCACCCAGATTTGAACTGGGGATAAAGGATTTGCAGTCCCCTGCCTTACCACTTGGCCATGCCGCCAAAAAATCCGATCTAAAATAGAGAAAAGAAAAAGAACAAGTATTCATCCATATTTTTTTACTAAACCCCCCTTTTTTTTTTTCTATTGTATTGAAATGGCAAAGGAGCAAAAGTGGATTTCCAGTCACAGACTGCAAAATTCAGAACAAATTGGAACCATTAACTAGAATTATTTTTGAATTGCAGTAGTAAACGACTCTGAAATCGGTATTCTCTCCTTTAATGGCATAATAAAATAGAATAAAAGTTTCCCTAATCTGTATATAGGTAAACTCCAGGTCCGAACAGCATTATTATCTACGGATCCCCCTTATGTACATATCCCTACGGGGGATCATGCTTTAATTTTTCATTGCATTAAATATCTTGAATAAAAAGAGGAAATTAGCTCTGATATAGATTATGGCCCGGCCTTCTTTTCTTGGCCCACACAAGTGAAATTACGATAAAAGAAAGGATATGTGAATAGGTGGATAACTCGATTAGCAAGTACTTAAAAAAGTAAGTACTTTATTTTAGGATTCTACAACAAAATCCTTTATTTTTCAGCAATTCTATTACTACGAAACAAAAAAGAACCTTCAAATTCTTTTTGCAAATAAAACTAAGCGTACTATTCTAAATTCTAAATCGAACTAAAGTCAAACTTTCTAGTGCTTATAAATTATTATGGCTTTATTTCTTTCATAGAAAGGAGATAAAACGAGAAATCTTTGCTATCCAATCTGATTAGAATATCATAAAGTTTAAGTGGCAGAATTTTTTCTAGGACTTTTTTATCAATTCATTTTAATTCGATTTCTACTCCTGCCAAAGTCGAACTTTCGTTAAAATTATTTTTATTCATATGGATGAAATACATATATGAAATACGTATGTGGAGTTCCCTAGAATTTCATGTGATTCAGTAAACAGAATATAGATTCCATAATTGCTAGATTGATCCGTAGGGATTGATAAAGAGTGAGCTGATAATGGAATTTTTCTTCGATAAATAGGAAACTTAAGATTAAGATGCTCCGGAATGGAAATGAGGGAATGTCCACAATACCCGGATTTAGCCAGATCCAATTTGAGGGATTTTGTAGGTTCATTAATCAAGGCTTGGCAGAAGAACTTGAGAAGTTTCCAACAATTAAAGATTCAGATCACGAAATTGCATTTCAATTATTTGCGAAAGGATATCAATTGCTAGAACCCTCGATAAAAGAAAGGGATGCTGTGTATGAATCACTCACTTATTCTTCTGAATTATATGTATCTGCGAGATTAATTTTTGGTTTCGATGTGCAAAAGCAAACCATTTCTATTGGAAACATTCCTATAATGAATTCCTTAGGAACCTTTATAATAAATGGAATATACCGAATTGTGATCAATCAAATATTGCTAAGTCCTGGTATTTACTACCGTTCCGAATTAGACCATAAGGGAATTTCTATATACACTGGGACTATAATATCAGATTGGGGAGGAAGATCGGAATTAGTAATTGATAAAAAAGAAAGGATATGGGCTCGCGTGAGTAGAAAACAAAAGATATCTATTTTAGTTCTATCATCAGCTATGGGTTCGAATCTAAGAGAAATTTTGGATAATGTTTCCTACCCCGAAATTTTCTTGTCTTTCCCGAATGCTAAGGAGAAAAAGAGGATTGAGTCAAAAGAAAAAGCTATTTTGGAGTTTTATCAACAATTTGCTTGTGTAGGCGGGGACCTGGTATTTTCGGAGTCCTTATGTGAGGAATTACAAAAGAAATTTTTTCAACAAAAATGTGAATTAGGAAGAGTTGGTCGACGAAATATGAACCGGAGACTGAATCTTAATATACCTCAGAACAATACATTCTTGTTACCACGAGATGTATTGGCTGCTACGGATCATTTGATTGGAATGAAATTTGGGACAGGTATACTTGACGATGACGATATGAATCACTTGAAAAATAAACGTATTCGTTCGGTTGCGGATCTGTTACAAGATCAATTCGGACTGGCTCTTGGCCGTTTACAACATGCGGTTCAAAAAACTATCCGTAGAGTATTCATACGTCAATCGAAACCGACTCCACAAACTTTGGTAACTCCAACTTCAACTTCGATTTTATTAATAACTACTTATGAGACCTTTTTTGGCACATACCCCTTATCTCAAGTTTTTGACCAAACCAATCCATTGACACAAACGGTTCATGGGCGAAAAGTGAGTTGTTTGGGTCCTGGAGGATTGACGGGGAGAACTGCAAGTTTTCGGAGCCGAGATATTCATCCGAGTCACTATGGGCGTATTTGTCCAATTGACACGTCCGAAGGTATCAACGTTGGACTTACAGGATCCTTAGCTATTCATGCGATAATTGATCACTGGTGGGGATCTATAGAGAGTCCGTTTTATGAAATATCTGAGAAAGCAAAAGAAAAAAAAGGGAGACAGGTGGTTTATTTATCACCAAATAGAGATGAATATTATATGATAGCAGCAGGAAATTCTTTGTCCTTGAATCAGGGTATTCAGGAAGAACAGGTTGTTCCAGCTAGATACCGTCAAGAATTCCTGACTATTGCATGGGAACAGATTCATGTTAGAAGTATTTTTCCTTTCCAATATTTTTCTATTGGAGGTTCTCTTATTCCTTTTATTGAGCATAATGATGCGAATCGGGCTTTAATGAGTTCTAATATGCAGCGCCAAGCAGTTCCACTTTCTCGGTCCGAGAAGTGCATTGTTGGAACTGGATTGGAACGCCAAACAGCTCTAGATTCGAGGGTTTCCATTATAGCCGAACGCGAGGGAAAGATCATTTCTAGTGATAGTCACAAGATCCTTTTATCAAGTAGTGGGAGGACTATAAGTATTCCTTTAGTTGCCCATCGGCGCTCTAACAAAAATACTTGTATACACCAAAAACCTCGGGTTCCGCGGGGTAAATCCATTAAAAAGGGGCAAATTTTAGCGGAGGGAGCAGCTACAGTTGGTGGGGAACTTGCTTTAGGAAAAAACGTTTTAGTAGCTTATATGCCGTGGGAGGGTTACAATTTTGAAGACGCAGTACTAATTAGCGAACGTTTGGTATATGAGCATATTTATACTTCTTTTCACATCCGAAAATATGAAATTCAGACGGATACGACAAGCCAAGGCTCCGCTGAAAAAATCACTAAAGAAATACCACATCTAGAAGAACATTTACTCCGCAATTTGGACAGAAATGGAGTTGTGAGGTTGGGATCCTGGGTAGAAACAGGCGATATTTTAGTAGGTAAATTAACGCCTCAGATATCGAGCGAATCCTCGTATATCGCGGAAGCTGGATTATTACGGGCCATTTTTGGTCTTGAAGTATCCACTTCAAAAGAAACTTCTCTCAAACTACCTATAGGTGGAAGAGGGCGCGTTATCGATGTGAAATGGATCCAGAGGGACCCCCTCGACATAATGGTTCGTGTATATATTTTACAGAAACGTGAAATCAAAGTTGGGGATAAAGTAGCAGGAAGACACGGGAATAAGGGGATCATTTCTAAAATTTTGCCTAGGCAAGATATGCCCTATTTGCAAGATGGAACACCTGTTGATATGGTCTTCAATCCCCTAGGAGTACCCTCACGAATGAATGTGGGACAAATATTTGAAAGCTCGCTCGGATTAGCGGGGGATCTGCTAAAGAAACATTATAGAATAGCACCCTTTGATGAGAGATATGAGCAAGAGGCTTCAAGAAAACTTGTGTTTTCGGAATTATATGAAGCCAGTAAACAAACAAAAAATCCATGGGTATTTGAACCCGAGTACCCGGGAAAAAGCAGAATATTTGATGGAAGAACAGGAGATCCCTTCGAACAACCTGTTCTAATAGGGAAGTCCTATATTTTAAAATTAATTCATCAAGTTGATGAGAAAATCCATGGACGTTCTACTGGGCCCTACTCACTTGTTACCCAACAACCCGTTAGAGGAAGAGCCAAACAAGGGGGACAACGAGTAGGAGAAATGGAAGTTTGGGCTTTAGAAGGATTTGGTGTTGCTCATATTTTACAAGAGATACTTACTTATAAATCTGATCATCTTATAGCTCGCCAAGAAATACTTAATGCTACGATCTGGGGAAAAAGAGTGCCTAATCACGAGGATCCTCCCGAATCTTTTCGAGTGCTCGTTCGAGAACTACGATCTTTGGCTCTAGAACTGAACCATTTCCTTATATCTGAGAAGAACTTTCAGGTTAATAGGGAGGATGTTTGATCAGAATAAATATAAATTCTTTTCTTATTTCTATTTTATGATTGACCAATATAAACATAAACAACTTCAAATTGGACTCGTTTCCCCTCAACAAATAAAGGCTTGGGCTAACAAAATCCTACCTAATGGGGAAGTCGTTGGCGAAGTCACAAGGCCCTCCACTTTTCATTATAAAACTGATAAACCAGAAAAAGATGGATTGTTTTGCGAAAGAATCTTTGGACCCATAAAAAGCGGAATTTGTGCTTGTGGAAATTCTCGAGCTAGCGTAGCTGAAAACGAAGACGAAAGATTTTGTCAAAAATGCGGGGTAGAATTTGTTGATTCTCGGATACGAAGATATCAAATGGGATACATCAAACTAGCATGTCCAGTGACTCATGTGTGGTATTTGAAAGGTCTTCCTAGTTATATCGCTAATCTTTTAGATAAACCCCTTAAGAAATTGGAAGGCCTAGTATACGGCGATTTCTCTTTTGCTAGACCCAGCGCTAAAAAACCTACTTTCTTACGATTACGAGGTTTATTCGAAGACGAAATTTCATCCTGTAACCACAGCATTTCTCCCTTTTTTTCTACTCCAGGCTTTGCAACATTTCGAAATCGGGAAATTGCGACAGGAGCAGGTGCTATTAGAGAACAATTAGCGGATTTGGATTTGCGAATTATTATAGAGAATTCCTTGGTTGAATGGAAGGAATTAGAAGACGAGGGGTATAGTGGAGATGAATGGGAAGATAGAAAAAGACGAATAAGAAAAGTTTTTTTAATTAGACGAATGCAATTGGCGAAACATTTTATTCAAACAAATGTAGAACCAGAATGGATGGTTTTGTGCTTATTACCGGTTCTTCCTCCCGAATTGAGACCCATTGTTTATAGGTCTGGGGATAAAGTAGTGACTTCGGATATTAATGAACTTTATAAGAGAGTTATCCGTCGGAATAACAATCTTGCCTATCTATTAAAAAGAAGTGAATTAGCGCCAGCAGATTTAGTAATGTGCCAGGAAAAATTGGTACAAGAAGCCGTGGATACACTTCTTGATAGTGGGTCTCGCGGGCAACCGATGAGGGATGGTCACAATAAAGTATACAAGTCACTTTCAGATGTAATTGAGGGTAAAGAGGGGAGGTTTCGCGAGACTCTGCTTGGGAAACGGGTCGATTACTCGGGGCGTTCTGTCATTGTTGTAGGTCCTTCGCTTTCATTACATCAATGTGGATTACCTCTAGAGATAGCAATAAAGCTTTTTCAGCTATTTGTAATTCGCGATTTAATCACGAAACGTGCTACTTCTAATGTCAGGATTGCTAAAAAGAAAATTTGGGAAAAAGAACCCATTGTATGGGAAATACTTCAAGAAGTTATGCGGGGGCATCCCGTACTGTTGAACAGAGCACCTACCCTGCATAGATTAGGCATACAAGCCTTCCAACCCACTTTAGTAGAGGGGCGTACTATTTGTTTACATCCATTAGTGTGTAAGGGTTTCAATGCGGACTTTGATGGGGATCAAATGGCTGTTCATCTACCTTTATCCTTGGAAGCTCAAGCGGAAGCCCGTTTACTTATGTTTTCTCATATGAATCTCCTGTCTCCCGCTATTGGAGATCCTATTTGCGTGCCAACCCAAGACATGCTTATCGGACTTTATGTATTAACGATTGGAAATCGCCGAGGTATTTGTGCAAATAGATATAATAGTTGCGGAAACTATCCAAATAAAAAAGTTAATTACAATAATAATAATTATACGAAAGATAAAGAACCCCATTTTTCTAGTTCCTATGATGCACTGGGAGCTTATAGACAGAAACGAATCGGTTTAAACAGCCCCTTGTGGCTCCGATGGAAACTAGATCAACGCGTCATTGGATCAAGAGAAGTTCCGATTGAAGTTCAATATGAATCTTTTGGGACTTATCATGATATTTATGCCGACTATCTAATAGTCGGAAATAGAAAAAAAGAAACCCGTTCTATATACATTCGAACCACTCTTGGTCATATTTCTTTTTATAGAGAAATAGAGGAAGCCGTACAAGGATTTAGTCGGGCCTATTCATACACTATCTAAATCTAAACAAGGAAGTTAGATTCGGCGATGCCCCTTTCGAGGGGCATTCCGATTTCGCTAGTACCATCTTTTTTGCCACGCAAATTCAGATTGAGATTGAGGAAAGGGGGTAAATTTAGTTTTCGAATCACTGACTCAGGCCTATTGTCGAATCCTACTCAGCAATTGTCGAATCCTACTCAGTCAAAAAGGGGGTACTTATGTATGGCGGAACGGGCCAACCTGGTCTTTCATAATAAAGAGATAGACGGAACTGCTATGAAACGACTTATTAGCAGATTAATAGATCATTTCGGAATGGGATATACATCCCATATACTGGATCAAATAAAGGCTCTGGGCTTCCATCAAGCCACTACTACATCGATTTCTTTAGGAATCGAGGATCTTTTAACAATACCCTCTAAAGGATGGTTAGTGCAAGATGCGGAACAACAGAGTTTTCTTTTGGAGAAACACTATTATTATGGGGCTGTACACGCAGTAGAAAAATTACGCCAATCCGTTGAAATATGGTATGCTACAAGTGAATATTTGAAACAAGAAATGAATTCGAATTTTCGGATAACGGATCCTTCTAATCCAGTCTATCTAATGTCTTTTTCAGGAGCCAGAGGAAATGCATCTCAGGTACACCAGTTAGTAGGGATGAGAGGGTTAATGGCGGATCCTCAAGGACAAATGATTGATTTACCTATTCAAAGCAATTTACGCGAGGGACTTTCTTTGACAGAATATATAATTTCCTGCTACGGAGCCCGCAAAGGGGTTGTAGATACTGCTGTACGAACAGCGGATGCTGGATATCTTACACGAAGACTTGTTGAAGTAGTTCAACATATTATTGTGCGTAGAAGAGATTGTGGTACTATCCGAGGTATTTCTGTGAGTCCTCAAAATGGGATGACAGAAAAACTTTTTGTCCAAACACTAATAGGTCGTGTATTAGCAGACGATATATATATTGGTTCACGATGCATTGCTGCTCGAAATCAAGATATTGGAATTGGATTAGTCAATCGATTCATAACTGCCTTTCGAGCACAACCCTTTCGGGCACAACCAATATATATTAGAACCCCTTTTACTTGCCGGAGCACATCTTGGATCTGTCAATTATGTTATGGGCGGAGTCCCACTCATGGCGATCTGGTCGAATTGGGAGAAGCTGTAGGTATTATTGCGGGTCAATCAATTGGGGAGCCAGGGACTCAACTAACATTAAGAACTTTTCATACTGGTGGAGTATTCACAGGGGGTACTGCCGACCTTGTACGATCCCCCTCGAATGGAAAAATCCAATTCAATGTGGATTTGGTTCACCCCACACGTACCCGTCATGGGCAGCCCGCTTTTCTATGCTATATAGACTTGCGTGTAACTATTCAGAGTCAGGATATTCTACATAGTGTGAATATTCCGTTAAAAAGCCTGATTCTAGTGCAAAATGATCAATATGTAGAATCCGAACAAGTAATTGCGGAGATTCGTGCCGGAACATCAACTTTGCATTTTAAAGAAAAGGTACAAAAGCATATTTATTCCGAATCAGACGGGGAAATGCACTGGAGTACTGATGTTTCCCATGCGCCCGAATATCAATACGGTAATCTTCGTCGATTACCAAAAACAAGCCATTTATGGATATTGTCAGTAAGTATGTGCAGATCCAGTATAGCATCCTTTTCACTGCACAAGGATCAAGATCAAATGAATACTTATTCTTTTTCTCTTGACGGAAGATATATCTTTGACCTCTCAATGGCTAATGATCAAGTAAGCCATAGACTGTTGGGTACTTTTGGTAAAAAAGATAAGGAAATTCTTGATTATTTAACGCCAGATCGAATCGTGTCCAACAATCATTGGAATTTTGTCTATCCTTCTATTCTTCAAGATAATTCAGATTTGTTGGCGAAAAAGCGCAGAAATAGGTTCCTCGTTCCATTACAATATCATCAAGAACAAGAAAAAGAGCTAATATCCTGTTTGGGGATTTCGATTGAAATACCCTTTATGGGTGTTTTACGTCGAAATACTATTTTTGCTTATTTTGACGATCCAGGATACAGAAAAGATAAAAGGGGTTCAGGAATTGTTAAATTTCGATATAGGACCCTAGAGGAAGAATATCGGACCCTGGAGGAAGGGTATAGGACTCTAGAGGAAGACTCAGAGGACGAATATGAGAGCCCAGAGACCAGGACTCTAGAAGACGAATATGAAACCCTAGAAGACGAATATAGGACTCTAGAAGACGAATATGAAACCCTAGAAGACGAATATAGGACCCTAGAGGCCGAATATATAACTCTAGAGAAAGACCCAGAAGAAGAATATGGCAACCCAGAGAACGAATATAAAACTCGAGAGGACGAATATGGAACTCTAGAGGAAGAAGAATATGGGAGCCGTGAGGATGGCTCAGAGAACGAATACGGGGCTTTAGAAGAAGACTCAGAGGAAGACTCGGAGGACGAATATGGTAGCCCAGAGGAAGATTCTATCTTAAAAAAAGAGGGTTTTATTGAGCATCGAGGAACAAAAGAATTTAGTCTAAAATACCAAAAAGAAGTAGATCGGTTTTTTTTCATTCTTCAAGAACTGCATATCTTGCCGAGATCCTCATCCCTAAAGATACTTGACAATAGTATTATTGGAGTGGATACACAACTCACAAAAAATACAAGAAGTCGACTAGGTGGATTGGTCCGAGTTAAGAGAAAAAAAAGCCATACGGAACTAAAAATCTTTTCCGGAGATATTCATTTTCCTGAAGAGGCGGATAAGATATTAGGCGCCACTTTGATACCACCAGAAAGAGAAAAAAAAGATTCTAAAGATTCTAAGGACTCAAAAAAAACCAAAAATTGGGTTTATGTTCAACGAAAAAAAATTCTCAAAAGTAAGGAAAAGTATTTTGTTTCAGTTCGACCTGCAGTCGCATATGAAATGGACGAAGGGAGAAATCTTGCAAGACTTTTCCCGCAAGATCTCCTGCAAGAAGAGGATAATCTCCAACTTCGACTTGTCAATTTTATTTCTCATGAAAATAGCAAGTTAACTCAAAGAATTTATCACACGAATAGTCAATTCGTTCGAACTTGCTTGGTAGTGAATTGGGAACAAGACGAAAAAGAGGGGGCTCGTGCTTCCCTTGTTGAGTTAAGAACAAATGATCTGATTCGCGATTTCCTAAGAATTGAGTTAGTCAAGTCCACTATTTCATATACAAGAAGAAGGTATGATAGGACAAGTGCAGGACCGATTCCCAATAATAGGTTAGATTGCAACAATACCAATTCCTTTTATTCCAAGGCGAAGATTCAATCATTTAGCCAACATCAAGAAGCTATTGGCACCTTGTTGAATCGAAATAAAGAATACCCATCTTTGATGATTTTGTCGGCATCCAACTGTTCTCGAATTGGTTTATTCAAGAATTCGAAATATCCCAATGTGGTAAAAGAATCGAATCCTAGAATTCTTATTCGAGATATTTTTGGGTTCTTAGGCGCTATTGTACCTAGTATATCGAATTTTTCTTCATCTTACTATTTATTAACACATAATCAGATCTTGTTAAAAAAATACTTGTTCCTTGACAATTTGAAACAAACCTTCCAAGTACTTCAAGGGATTAAATACTCTTTAATAGATGAAAATAAAAGGATGTCGAATTTCGACAGTAACATCATGTTGGATCCATTCCATTTGAATTGGCACTTTCTCCATCATGACTCGTGGGAGGAGACATTGGCAATAATTCACCTTGGGCAATTTATTTGCGAAAATGTATGTCTATTTAAATCGCACATAAAAAAATCTGGTCAAATTTTCATTGTTAATATGGACTCCTTTGTTATACGAGCAGCTAAGCCTTATTTGGCCACTATAGGAGCAACTGTTCATGGTCATTATGGAAAAATCCTTTACAAAGGAGATAGGTTAGTTACCTTTATATATGAAAAATCAAGATCTAGTGATATAACGCAAGGTCTTCCAAAAGTAGAACAAATATTCGAAGCACGTTCAATTGATTCACTATCGCCGAATCTCGAAAGGAGAATTGAGGATTGGAATGAGCGTATACCAAGAATTCTTGGGGTTCCCTGGGGATTTTTGATTGGAGCTGAGCTAACCATCGCCCAAAGTCGTATCTCTTTGGTTAATAAGATCCAAAAGGTTTATCGATCCCAAGGGGTACAGATCCATAATAGACATATAGAGATTATTATACGCCAAGTAACATCAAAAGTACGGGTTTCCGAAGATGGAATGTCTAATGTTTTTTTACCTGGGGAATTAATAGGACTATTGCGAGCGGAGCGAGCAGGGCGAGCTTTGGATGAATCGATCTATTATCGGGCAATCTTATTGGGAATAACAAGGGCTTCTCTGAATACCCAAAGTTTCATATCTGAAGCAAGTTTTCAAGAAACTGCTCGAGTTTTAGCAAAAGCTGCCCTACGAGGTCGTATTGATTGGTTGAAAGGCCTGAAAGAAAACGTAGTTCTGGGGGGAATTATACCTGTTGGTACCGGATTCCAAAAATTTGTGCATCGTTTCCCACAAGACAAGAACTTTTATTTCGAAATTCAAAAAAAAAATCTATTCACGTCAGAAATGAGAGATATTTTGTTTCTCCATACAGAATTAGTTTCTTCTGATTCTGACGTAACAAACAATTTCTATGAGACATCAGAACCCCCTCCCATTTATACGATTTAAGGATATATAAAGCTGATTTTTTTACTTTAATTGAAACTAGACTTTTGACCTTAGAATGCTAACAGGTCTGATTTTAGATTTTGTATTTTCATATTTTACTAAATAAAAATAAAAGAAGTCAGTTAATTTATTAAGGCTGTGTTTATATCATGTATCAATGGCCAATTCTGAGTAGAAGGTTCCATCGGAACAATTATTATTTATTTCAAGATATTTCGGCTCTTTCTTAATCTTCAAAAAGAAATCAATTCTGTAATGGTAAGACGAAAAAAAGAAAAAAAAAAAAGGAAGTGTGGAAAAAATGAAAAGAAGATATTGGAACATCAATTTGAAAGAGATGATAGAAGCGGGAGTTCATTTTGGTCATGGTATTAAGAAATGGAATCCTAAAATGGCTCCTTACATCTCGGCAAAGCGTAAAGGTACTCATATTACAAATCTCGCTAGAACGGCTCGTTTTTTATCAGAAGCTTGTGATTTAGTTTTTGATGCATCAAGTGAGGGAAAAAGCTTCTTAATTGTTGGTACCAAAAAAAGAGCAGCGGATTTAGTAGCATCAGCTGCAATAAGGTCTCGTTGTCATTATGTTAATAAAAAGTGGTTCAGTGGTATGTTAACGAATTGGTCGATTACCAAAACTAGACTTTCTCAATTTAGAGACTTAAGAGCGGAAGAAAAGATGGGAAAATTCCACCAGCTCCCAAAAAGAGATGTCGCAATCTTAAAAAGAAAATTATCTACCTTGCAAAGATATCTCGGCGGGATTAAATATATGACGAGGTTGCCCGACATTGTGATTGTCCTTGATCAGCAAAAAGAGTATATAGCTCTTCGGGAATGCGCCATTTTGGGGATTCCTACTATTTCCTTAGTCGATACAAATTGCGACCCGGATCTCGCGAATATATCGATTCCTGCCAACGATGACACTATGACTTCAATTCGATTGATTCTTAACAAATTAGTATTTGCAATTTGTGAGGGCCGTTCTCTCTATATAAGAAATCATTGATTAAGAAGAATAGCGAATTCTTAAGCAACTACGTAGATTTATGAGATCAGTTACTATTTTTTTTTGTTTTTCATAGATAAAAGAAGGGGAATATTGATATATATTAGAGGGTATTGATATATATTATCATTTGATGTGATTTCTTGGTATCCTAAATATAAGATTAATACTTCAAGTTGCTGAGTTGAGAAAGAGATGGTTGAATCAAAAGAATTCCTTTTTTGAAGTTCAATTTTTATCAGAGGACAATATGAATATTACACCATGTTCCATTAAAACACTCAAGGGGTTGTATGATATATCGGGCGTAGAAGTGGGCCAACACTTCTATTGGCAAATAGGAGGTTTCCAAATTCATGCCCAAGTACTCATCACTTCTTGGGTCGTAATTACTATCTTGCTGGGTTCAGTTATCATAGCTGTTCGGAATCCACAAACCATCCCAACCGACGGTCAGAATTTCTTCGAATATGTCCTTGAGTTTATTCGAGATTTGAGCAAAACTCAGATTGGAGAAGAATATGGTCCCTGGGTTCCCTTTATTGGAACTATGTTCCTTTTTATTTTTGTTTCGAATTGGTCGGGTGCTCTTTTACCTTGGAAAATTATAGAGTTACCCCATGGGGAATTAGCAGCGCCCACGAATGATATAAATACTACTGTTGCTTTAGCTTTACTCACATCCGCAGCATATTTTTATGCGGGTCTTAGCAAAAAAGGATTGAGTTATTTCGAGAAATATATTAAACCAACCCCAATCCTTTTACCAATTAACATCCTAGAAGATTTCACAAAACCTTTATCGCTTAGTTTTCGACTTTTCGGAAATATATTGGCGGATGAATTAGTCGTTGTTGTTCTTGTTTCTTTAGTCCCCTTAGTAGTCCCTATACCGGTCATGTTTCTTGGATTATTTACAAGCGGTATTCAAGCTCTTATTTTTGCAACGTTAGCCGCAGCCTATATAGGTGAATCCATGGAAGGTCATCATTGATTTGAAATAGTCTTTTTTTTAGCTTAGCCCAATTCATGCATGGTTACAGATAATCCTCCTGGTTAGAAAACTAACTAGCGTATGAATATATAACCCAGAGTTGTAGGAGAGAGAATAGACTATATTACGGAATTCTTAAATTATATATGCATTCAGGGGGGCGAAATCTGATTAGATCCATATCCTTAATGTCTATAAGACAGTCATCTTTTGTGTGGCTTTCTAAGGAATGATTTTGGAATTGGATTCAATAAAAAAAAAGAAAATATGCAAAAAAAAATAGAAGAAACAAATGTATATAGGATTTTATTTATTTCTAAGTTAGATTAGATTCATTTCCGATATATAGAATTCCGGAATTGGATTCCATATCCAGTTCTATGCAGCATATTGTTATCAATTGTATATATTGATTTGATTCCTATTGGATTTTGATTAGTTTGATTTCAATAGGGGTTCTTCCTGTATTTTGTCTTTTATTATCGATTAGATGAAGGGAAAAAATGGGAACTCAAGGATATCGAAGAGTAAAAAAAGATGGAATGAAAGGTTGGTTGGAAAGAAAGAGAAATAGAATAATGAAAAGCATATGGATTTACACAAACCTCTAATGATTAGAAACTAAAAACGAGATCTCGAAGTAGTTCGGACGATTTAGATTATCTGTACTTTTTAGTTACTTCTACCCAATAGAGCTTAGACGTTAAAAGTAATAATTTCTTGGTTGATTGTATCCTTAACCATTTTTTTTTTTTTTTTTTGACACGAGGAACTCACCATGAATCCACTAATTGCTGCTGCTTCCGTTATTGCTGCTGGATTGGCTGTAGGGCTTGCTTCTATTGGGCCTGGAGTTGGTCAAGGTACTGCTGCAGGACAAGCTGTAGAGGGTATTGCGAGACAGCCAGAAGCAGAAGGGAAAATACGAGGTACTTTATTGCTTAGTCTAGCTTTTATGGAAGCTTTAACAATTTATGGATTGGTTGTGGCCCTAGCGCTTTTATTTGCGAACCCTTTTGTTTAATCCTAAAAAAGAAAATAAGTTCTTTAGATTAGATACTTTTTTTTTTTTTAGTAAATTGGTATTTGCTTATGTAATTCCAAGTATATCATTTATTTATTATATTATTTCAGGAATTTTTTATTTATCGGGACAGACAATACCCCGGGAAGGGTTGATTTGAGCATGATCAATTTAGGTAGAAGATATGCTCGCCCTCTTCCTTCCCGTCCTTAGTTTAGGATAGTGGAAAGTCTTTTTCCTTTTATTTTAGGAATTTTGGGAACATTTTAACAAAGGAGATCTTTCACAGGTCAAACGAGACCTAAGACTTAATCTAAAAGAAATTATTAGATTGAATCTATTTGCATTAAAAAAATTGCATTAAAAAAACCCATAAAAAAAGGGCGAGCGAAGTAAGTAATCGAAAAACTTTCTTCTTTGTTCGTCCTATCTATAAGAGGAGAGCATATGAAAAATGTAACCCATTCTTTTGTTTTTTTAGCTCACTGGCCATTCGCTGGGAGTTTCGGGATTAATACCGATATTTTAGCAACAAATCTAATAAATCTAACTGTAGTGGTTGGCGTATTGATTTTTTTTGGAAAGGGAGTGTGTGCGAGTTGTCTATTTCAAGAATAAATTGGATCTATCCGGCTGCACTTTAGAATATTTTTTAGTATTTTTGTTTTGGGATAAATAAGAAAAGGTGCACGATCTCCACGAATTACTTCTGAATAACTTCAGAAATCATATGGAAGAACCATAGCATTTCGCGACTCATTGGTAAATTTACTTTGATTCTCTATAGACCAATAATGTGAGATCATTAACACGGTTAAAGCTAAACTGCTTGAAGTCCAGGCAAAAAGGGTACTCTTTCTACAACTATATTAGTATCGAAATGCTTTATTAGTATTTTAAACGGGAAATAGCTAGTGTAGAATTTATCGGATATAGAACACTCATATCGATAAAATGGTTTGAACTATTTACTAGAAGGGCCCCTGCCCCTTTTTCCAATGCCGAATCGACGACCTGTGTATAAAAAAAAGAGAAATTTTTTGGATTTAAAGAAAGAAAAAAAATTCTAGCAATTTTCATTTTCCATTTATTTAGATTTACTTCGTTTTTCTTAATGAAATTATTAACTAACAGAGCAAACACAAATAAAGAAACAACTTTGCTGACCATGATAGATTTTTATCTAGTCGGAAGAGTCCTCTTAATATTTATCTAGTCTTATATACGTTTCTGTATATTGAAATACAAAGATAAAAGAGGATAGAGGATAGGCTCATTACATAAAAAAAAGATATGGAAATAACCATAATACATAGCAAAAAATAAAAAAAGAAGCGTGAGAGCCAAATGAATCGAAAGATTCATGTTTGGTTCGGGAAGAGATCATAAAAGTTGTAAACTTAATAGCAAGATAATCTACTTTCATTAAAAGATTTATTAGATAATCGAAAACAGAGGATCTTAAGTACTATTCGAAATTCGGAAGAATTGCGTAGAGGGACCCTTGAACAACTCGAAAAAGCTCGGCTTCGATTACAGAAAGTCGAACTAGAAGCAGATGAGTATCGGATGAATGGATACTCTGAGATAGAACGAGAAAAAGCAAATTTGATTAATGCTACTTCTATGAGTTTGGAACAATTAGAAAAGTCTAAAAATGAAACTCTTTTTTTTGAAAAACAAAGAGCGATGAATCAGGTCCGACAACGGGTTTTCCAACAAGCCGTACAAGGAGCTCTAGGAACTCTGAATAGTTGTTTGAATACCGAGTTACATTTCCGTACGATTCGTGCTAATATTGGCATTCTGGGGGCCATAGAATGGAAGAGATAATTTCAATTTATTAGGCCTTGAACTTCTACTTTCGTTTAGAATTTAGGCATTATTTTTCCCCTTGCTTCCGAAAAAAAGATTCAAGAAACACTAATGGCAACCCTTCGAGTCGACGAAATTCATAAAATTCTCCGCGAACGTATTGAACAATATAATAGGAAAGTAGGAATTGAGAATATCGGTCGCGTAGTTCAAGTGGGGGATGGGATTGCTCGTATTATAGGTCTTGGTGAAATAATGTCAGGGGAATTAGTCGAATTTGCAGAAGGGACTAGAGGTATTGCTTTGAATTTGGAATCAAAAAATGTTGGGATTGTATTAATGGGTGATGGGTTGATGATACAAGAGGGAAGTTTTGTAAAAGCAACAGGAAGAATTGCTCAGATACCCGTGAGCGAGGCTTACTTGGGTCGTGTTATAAATGCTCTCGCTAAACCTATCGATGGGAGAGGCGAAATTGCCGCTTCGGAATCTCGCTTAATTGAATCTCCTGCTCCGGGTATAATTTCCAGGCGTTCCGTGTATGAACCCCTTCAAACAGGGCTTATTGCTATCGATTCTATGATCCCCATAGGGCGAGGTCAGCGAGAGTTAATTATTGGGGACAGACAGACTGGCAAAACAGCAGTAGCCACAGATACAATTCTCAATCAAAAAGGGCAAGATGTAATATGTGTTTATGTAGCTATCGGTCAAAGAGCATCCTCCGTGGCTCAAGTAGTAACTACTTTCCAAGAAGAGGGGGCCATGGAATACACTATTGTAGTAGCTGAAATGGCGGATTCACCCGCTACACTACAATATCTCGCTCCTTATACGGGAGCAGCCCTGGCTGAGTATTTTATGTACCGCGAACGGCATACTTTAATAATTTATGATGATCTCTCCAAACAGGCACAAGCTTATCGCCAAATGTCCCTTCTATTAAGAAGACCCCCCGGCCGCGAAGCTTATCCAGGGGATGTTTTTTATTTGCATTCACGCCTTTTAG